TCCAATAATGTATATATATTGGACCTTTTGAGGCAATTATAAACCCTGGGAGACAATTCGGATTGATCAATAAAAATCGATTTCAATGCTATTTTTTTTTTGTTTTTTCTGGCTTTATCCAATTTATCGTGAAAAGGAAAAGGGGATAAAGGAACCGTGTGTTGATTGTCCTCTAAAGGTAAGTTTTCTTCTTCCTTATATAAAAAGGGAATAAATAAATCAATCAAATTCCGGGAGGCTTCATGAAGTGCTTCTTTCGGAGTTAAACTCCCATTTGTCCATATTTCGAGAAATAGTATCTCTTGTTTTTCATTCCCATTTCCATAGGAATGAATACTATGATTCACATTTCGAACAGGCATGAATACAGCATCTATAGGATAACTTCCATCTTGAAAGTTATTTGGCATTTTTACAAGATATCCGCGATTTCTCTCGATTTCTAATCCAATACACAAACTAATTGGTTCTGTCAAGCTAGCTATATGTTGTGTATTGTCGACGATTTCAACATAAGGCGGTAAGATGATATCTTGAGCAGTTACATATCCAGGACCCCTGACACAAATAGACGCATCACAAGTTCCATATAGATTACTTCTCAATACAATTTCTTTCAAATTCATTATAATTTCGTGGACTGATTCTTGAATACCCGTTATAGTAGAATATTCATGGGGAACGTTCTCAGATTTTACACGTGTGAGACATGTTCCTTCTATTTCTCCAAGCAAAGCTCTTCGCATCGCGATGCCTATTGTGTCGGCTTGTCCTTTCATAAGTGGAGACAGAATAAAGCGCCCATAATAAAGACGTTTACCGTCTGTTCTTGATTCAACACACTTCCACTGTAGTGTCCGAGTAGACGCTGTTACCTTCTCTCGAACCATAGTAATAATATTTTATTTGATTGAATTATTTATTTCTCTTGTTTCTCTTGAAATTTCTTCGCTGTTCGTTTCTACACACGTCTTTTTTTCGGAGGTCTACAGCCATTATGTGGCATAGGGGTTACATCCCGCACAAAAGTTAATAGTATACCACTTCTACGAATAGCTCGTAATGCGGCGTCTCTTCCGAGACCGGGACCTTTTATCATGACTTCTGCTCGTTGCAGACCTTGATCTACTACTGTACGAATAGCATTTGCTGCTGCAGTTTGGGCGGCAAAGGGTGTTCCTCTTCTCGTACCCTTGAATCCGCAAGTACCGGCTGAAGACCAGGAAACCACCCGACCCCGTACATCTGTAACCGCGACAATGGTATTATTGAAACTTGCTTGAACATGAATAACTCCCTTTGGTATTCTACGTGCACTTTTACGCGAACCAATACGTACATTTCTACGTGAACCAGTTCTCGGTAGAGCTTTTGCCATATTGTATCATCTCATAAATATGAGTCCGAAATAAATGGATATATCCATTTCATGTCAAAACAGATTCTTTATTTGTACGTTGAGCCCTTTAGTGAGTCTGATTATCCTTATCCTTGTCTTTGTTTATGTTTCGGGTTGGAACAAATTACTCTAATACGCCCCCGTCTACGGATTAGTCGACATTTTTCACAAATTTTACGAACGGAAGCTCTTATTTTCATATTTGTCATTCCTTAGCTTAATTCTGAATCTACGTCTTTGTAGAAAATAAGTTTCTTGAAATTTTTCATCTCGAATCGTAATCGTATTGAATAAAAATATCGAAGTTGAATAAAAACCGCCTAATCTTTCGAATCCTTGTTTCGGAGTCGATAAATTATACGTCCTCTGGTTGAATCATAACGACTTACTTCAATTTTGACTTTATCCCCCGGCAGTATCCGTATAAAACTACGTCGGATCTTTCCTGAAACATAACCTAGAACCAGATCTTCATTATCTAACCGAACCCGGAACATGCCATTGGGAAGCGATTCAGTAATTAAACCTTCATGAATCCATTTTTGTTCTTTCATTCCAGGTAAAGCCCCCTTGAAGTATCAACTAATGGAGGAGAAACAATATTAGACAACTCGCCCCTTTCTTTTTTTTTTTTACAAATAGGAAGAGGTTTCGGATCCCATTTGGATATTAAAAGGATTACCATATATAACACAAAATTTCTCCGCCGATTCCTTCTAGTCGGGCCTCCCGGTCTGTCATTATACCTCGAGAAGTAGAAAGAATTACAATCCCCATCCCACCTAAAATTCTAGGAATTCGTTGAGAGCTAGAATAGATTCGTAGGCCGGGTCGACTGATCCGTTTTAAATTTAAAAAATTTCTATAGGGCCTTTTCCTATTCCTTCTATGTTGCAGGGTTAAAACCAAAAAATTTTGGTTTTTTTCTCGATGTTTTCTGACATTTTCGATAAAACCTTCTCGGAAAAGTATTTTAACAATATTTTCGGTAATATTAGTAGATGCTATGCGAACAACTCTTTTTCTATCCATATAAGCATTTCGTATAGAGGTTATTATCTCAGCAATAGTGTCTCTACCCATGATGAACTAAAATTTTTAGTGCCTCAAAACTAGATATAATTAACATGTTTTTCTTTTTTTTTTTTTTTTTTTTTTTATGTTTATGAATATGAATTTTTCAAGGTATATGCGCGAGACATAATCTACGAATTAATCTAGTTCTTAATCTATTTCCTTTCAAAAATACCCAAAAGATATTAGGATCTCATTTTATTTTATAATACCTCGGGAGCTAATGAAACTATTTTAGTAAAATTTAATTGTCTCAATTCGCGGGGGATTGCACCAAAAATCCGAGTTCCTTTTGGATTTCCTTCTTGATCAATCACAACTGCAGCATTGTCATCATATCGTATTATCATACCGCTGTCACGTTTAAGTTCTTTACAGGTACGAACAATTACAGCTCTGACTACTTCTGATTTTTCTAAGGGCATGTTTGGTACTGCTTCTTTGATCACAGCAACAATAACGTCACCAATATGAGCATATCGACGATTACTAGCTCCTATGATTCGAATGCACATCAATTTTCGAGCCCCGCTGTTATCCGCTACATTTAAATGGGTCTGAGGTTGAATCATATGAATTTTTGAGTCTATTCTTTCAATGCAAGGGATGAAGAAAATAAAAGAAATATTGTTTGTCCAAAAAAAGAAACCTGCGGTTTTGTTTCATCCCCAAGACTCATTTCTGTCGGTTCTATTCTATGTTCTAAATTTTTATCCCAAAATAATAAATTGAGTTCGTATAGGCATTTTAGATGCTGCTATTAAAATAGCCCTTCTAGCTATATTTTCGGTTACTCCACCCATTTCATATAGTATTCGCCCCGGTTTAACAACAGCTACCCAATATTCAGGGGATCCTTTCCCCGAACCCATACGTGTTTCGGCGGGTCTTACTGTAACTGGTTTGTCTGGAAATATACGGACCCATATTTTTCCACCACGGCGTGCATTTCGTGTCATTGCTCGTCGGCCTGCTTCGATTTGTCTAGATGTGATCCAAGCAGGTTCAAGTGCCTGAAGAGCATATTTACCGAAAGAAATATGATTACCTCGATAAGATATTCCCCTCATTCTTCCTCTATGTTGTTTACGGAATCTAGTTCTTTTGGGGTTATAGTTGATGGTTGTTTCGGAATTCCATCTCTACTACAGAACTGGACGTGAGAGTTTCTTCTCATCCAGCTCCTCGCAAATAAAAATTGAATTAAAATTGAATTTCAATTAATTTGAATTAATTTGAATAGATATTAGAACATTTTTATAAAAAATTTTATAAAAAAAATTGTTTTTTTGTAACGTCCTAATAAATCTTTATTTTTTTGTCCTTTATCCAAGTTTACCAATTAAAAAAAAAAGTTCTCGCGGGCGAATATTTACGCTTGCAATCTCTATTTCAGTCCTAGCACTTGTTTGGCACTTCTCCGAATAGATGAATTGATTTCTGGTTTATTTCGCTATCCCAGCTAGTGAATCATTAAGAATCATTAAGATTCATTTGTTCAATAAAATCTTTTGCATTCACAGGTTCCTTCGTTCCCACCACTTCATACTAAATGGTTAGGTCAGAATTTTACAACGGAGCTCATAATCCAATTTATTCTTGAGTCAACCTTCTTAGTCTTTATTGGCTCGAAGCTCTTGAGTTTTTTCTTCTATAATTTAGAAGAAAGATTCGTTTAATATTTCATTATGGATGAATCAATTAGTATTGATGCTTTATTACACTGTCTTTTATGAGATGACTCATAGACCTTACATATTGGAATTCTATATCATTGATATTACCTTTCTTTCTTTCTCTCATCCTTCCATTTATCCACACCTTTCTTCTTCTATAATTTTACTTTAAACCTAGAATTAAACTTTAATTTCTAAAAAAATTGCAGTTGTTACAAAGATACGGCCGATTTAGCATATTTTGACTGGTTCTTTAGATCCAGATAATATGAAGTGATGAGTTGGTTTTCGTACTAAGTGATTGGTTTTCGTACTACTGGACTGGTCTTTTTTAATCCTAATCCTAAAAAACCGACGAGTCACACACTAAGCATAGCAATTATATCAAAAGGTCAATTGAATTTTTATTGAACCTTCTAGAATTAAGAATTGGTTTGATTGGCCAAAAAAAAATGAAGGAGTTTCCCCTTTTTTGTTCTATTAATGGATAGAAGGAAAAAACAATGAAAGTTTTCTTATTCCTCTTCCTTGTCTATAAAAATCCAAATTTTGATGCCTAATACCCCATAGATAGTTCGAACTGTATAGGAACAATAATCAATTTTAGCTCGAATGGTTTGTAGGGGAACCCTACCCTCCCTGATCCATTCGACGCGTGCAATTTCTTTTCCATCGATACGTCCTGCAATTTGGACTTGAATTCCTTTTGTATCTGCTTGTTCAGTTAATTCAATAGCCTTTTTCATTGCTTTTCGAAATGAAACTCTATTCTTTAATTGTCCGGCTATAAATTCTGCGAGAATATTAGGATTTCCATAAGGTTTTGCAATTCTTGTGATAGCAATGTTCAG